AAGGAATTGATAAAAGAGTCCTAGAAACAGAATTCTGTCACTTAGACTTATTAAGGTCATAGGGTTTTGTATATAATAGCAAAGCAAAAATGATTTCAATTATACCATTATTATGATATTACATATTCTAATTTGAGAAAAATAAAAAGATTCGGTATTTGGGAGACAAAGACACAAAAACCAGAAACAATATAGAATCCATTTTTTTAGCACTTAACCGTTAGGGATTTCGTTGTTCAAAAAAAATGATTCGCAGAGAAGAGAGATATTTGTACTTTACTTATTTTTGAGTAGAATATGATTTGAAGTGTATAAGAAGGGTTGCATTTATTAAACACATATGCAGATAGCTATAATATCCGACTTCTCTTTTATTGCCGGTTCTATTCGGGACAGCCCGCGTCGTGCTCTATCAAAAGAGAATTTCTATTTAATGCAAAATTGAAGTAGGATAATTTTATGATAATTCCCTATCGAGAACATATCTAAATAATAGATATCTGTGTAACAATTTCTATTCTGGGGTTTACATATACTCATATGTTTTGTTATAATTGAAATTGAGAAGGATTTTTTGATTGAAAAAAATCAATACTGATTAGTTCTGTCTCAATTTGTATTTTCTTATGTCATTAGGAAAACACAATTTGAGATTCAACTCCCAGAATCGTTCATGAATTCGAACTAAGCAGTCAATAGTTAATGGTTCAAGTTTGTCGGCTGAAAATTCACATTTTATTTTCAATAGAAAAGCCAGAGAATGTTTTTAGCATTGTGGATTTTCAGATACTATACAATCAATCGAAGGGATGGATCAAATCCAATCCAAAAGGGGTGTTTCTTTTAGGAAAAGGATTAAGTAAAACAGGAGTCAAAATGCAAGTACAATAAAACTTCAGTAATCCGGGAAAATTTTTATCTATTTTGTATCAGTTTGGCGGCATGGCCGAGTGGTAAGGCGGGGGACTGCAAATCCTTTTTCCCCAGTTCAAATCCGGGTGTCGCCTGATCAATAAAAAACTCGAAATCCCTTCTTCTCTTCGGTTCTGCTGATATAACTCGCAGAATTCTTCCCCGGTAGAAGCAGAGGAAACAGACTGTTAATACTTGATTCTAAGCATGTGGTCTGAAGGTTTTCTAAACAAAAAGATTGTGAATCCTCGTTCGCATCTAGGATTCAAGGAAATAGTAAAATCTACTTGTAGGGGCTATCAAGACTTTACTATTCCCTTCTATTACTAAGGAAGTGTCTAATGACTGGATCTTGAATCAGATTGTAGAGCCTGATAGGAAATCAGATTCAATTAATAGTTTTGGAAGGGGGTGGAAGTTGCTTTATATACGACGGACTCGCGAGAATCTCTGAGTGCTCAGGTACCCAATCAATATTAGATTGGATGGATAATTTTTTTTTTATAGAAAAAGGGGCAAAAAGAAAGAATTTCCTTTCGGCAACCCCTAATCAAGCCCCCTCTTTCACAGCGATAATCGGGAAGGGGGGTACCGGATTAGATCAAATGGGGAAATAGAGGTCTGTAATAGATAGTGATTTCTCTTTTTTAGAGATTTCTCCCTTTCTGTTTTTACTTACGAAGGTCAACAAAACAAAAAAAGAATAGGCCTTATTAGTCTTATTCCTACATGTTCCCATTCCCTTGGGAGGTTACTACGTATTTCACTTGTGTTTAATCTTTCCCGATTCGAAATCATAATCGATTTATTGGATTGGTTTCTCAATAGTGTTCGGTCAGAATCCCGTTTTGACTCTGCGCCATTGATTCCACTATTATTAGTGAGGAATAATGGAATAATTCCTTCGTATTTATAGAGATAGGGGACATAATTCACATGGATATAGTAAGTCTCGCTTGGGCTGCTTTAATGGTAGTCTTTACATTTTCCCTTTCACTCGTAGTGTGGGGAAGAAGTGGGCTCTAGAAGTACTACTAATTGAGTTGAGGAATCAAACCGTATCAATTGTTTTATAGATCGTTCTGCAACGCGTTTTGAACTTTTTAAAATAAAAATCTCTGAATTTCGAATCCCATTGGACTCCAATGGAGTAATTTATGATATGAATCATACTCTTTCAATCAAAGAGATATTTCAGTGATTCCCGTGTTTGTATTTCTAAAAGAAAAGGATTCAGATAATTGGAAATTTATTCCAACCTAAAATTCTTCCGAAATTTTCTATTTCAATCAATGGAATGAGCTCTTACTATCTTTATAGATGGATACTGAGGAAGACCGGACTTTTTTTTGATTTCTTTCCCTCTTTACTGTTCAAAGAAGAAGTAGTTTTGTTAAGTGTATACGCACTTTCTATGAGAAATGATATAGAGATAGTGGTTGTCTAACGAGAGACTATGGAATACTAAGATTTTGGCTGGGGCGAGTCACATATTGGACATTTACAGCTTGGTTTCTAATTTAAGAAAGGCGGTTTAGGCTTTATCGACTTATTTCATATCATGGTTCGGGCGTTAAAAATCGGCGAGGTTTCCTCTTCCTTATTAGTAAAAGGAAAGGAATTAGAATCCTAAGATAAGAATTATTTCAGATTGATCGGAACAAATAGATGTAGCAAATTGGGTGGGATGTCAATTCCATACAATATATGGAATTAATATACACATATATGAAGAGAATATTGTAGATTGATCTATAGAAACTTAAGCCGTTATCTTTATTCTAGATTACAACTTTATAGACTAAGAGATAGATAGTATGGTAGAAAGAAAGATGCATCTATTTCTTTCTTACCATATTATCTATCTCTTAGAATACTGCGGCTTATAGTCCGCTCATTTCATTTAAGTTAAGACGCGAAATTGGAATCCTTTTCATTTGACTTCGTCAATTTTTGATAAGAACTCAGAAGGAAAGTTTAATTCAAATGAATTAATCATTTTGACTGACTGTTTTTACATAAATGATAAGTAGAAAGGCGGTAGGAACTAGAATGAATAGCGCAGTAGCAATAAATGCAAGAATATTTACTTCCATAATCTCATCGGTTTTTTACTTCGCAATAACTCGGGATTTAATCCCCTAGAGATGATAAATCTTTCGTCTGTAAATTCAATAAATGAATTACCTCTCGATAATCTTGAATCGGATCAATATCATGAATAACAATATCTGATCTATGAAATCAACTCGTCGTCGAGACTTGAATAGTATAACATAGGAAGTTCTTTTATCCATACCGAATCCAAATTAGGATTCCTGACCCAATCAATCCAAAATGCCTTTATTTATAATCATTTATAATCCCTTTCCTTGTTTTTTTCTATAACCTACCTTGCGTCTTCCTTGTACAATCATCTGATGAAGGATCATCAGATGGCCTTTCCACTTGGATTAGTCACATAGTTACAAACCTAAACAAAGAATAAAAGCGAAATGCAAAAAAAAGAGTTAAGTTATAAACTCCTTGTTTTACTGTGATTTTTTGGAAGACAAAGAGGTTTGATAAGGATGAGGCCGGTAAAAAAGATCTACTATTCATCAAATTCACTATTTTAGGGTTTGGGATTTCTTCGATGGGCCTTAAAATTAAAACAAAATGGAAAAATAGGAAAAGAAATAAAGACTCCTTTTTGCTTTGGGAATGAAAGTATGCCCCCGACACCCTTTCATAGTTCATAGAAAGGGAAAAATGAATTGATGTATTTATTGGATATTGGATCCGTCGGGACTGGCGGGGCTCGAACCCGCAGCTTCCGCCTTGACAGGGCGGTGCTCTAACCAATTGAACTACAATCCCAGGGAAATAAGGGATCTAGCAGAAAATTTGATTCTTTTTTATCTTCATATGGGGTATTTTTGAAGGACAAGGGGGGTTATACCATCTCATGGTAGATTGGCGCATTATTGGGCCGAGCTGGATTTGAACCAGCGTAGACATATTGCCAACGAATTTACAGTCCGTCCCCATTAACCGCTCGGGCATCGACCCAGGAAGAATCAATTTTAGGCTTATTGGTAATCCATGATCAACTTCCTTTCGTAGTACCCTACCCCCAGGGGAATTCGAATCCCCGCTGCCTCCTTGAAAGAGAGATGTCCTAAACCACTAGACGATGGGGGCCGACTTGCCCAACCGCCCTCATACTATGATCATAGTATGATCAGTTTTTTGAAATTGTCAATATAATGGAATGATTAGATCCGAGGGATCTTTCCGTTTTTCAGAATTGTATAGAATTTTTGGATTCGTGATTCATTATGAATCGACATTCTCTATATAAATAGAGTAAGCGGGATCAAGAAGTTATCGAAAATTTTCTCTAAGACTTTAGTTCAAGGGGACAAGTAGAATCTCTTCATCACATGATTCGATGAAATATCTTGAAATTTCTTTTAGGTCGAATTGGTAAGTGGACATGTATGTTATGTATCAATCAAGTGAATTTTGTTTTGATAGGGATCATCTCAATAAAAGAAATTAAGGCCGGTCTTGAAACAATTCATTTTCCCTAGACTTGCTAGGCAAATCCAGTTTATTATTCAAAAATCAGCCACTAGCCACTATAAGTATACTGCATATACTTATGTATATAATATATGTGCATATAGAGATTTTATCTACACAGTGACACGTTCGGGAATTAAATCAAATAAGCCCTTTTAACTCAGTGGTAGAGTAACGCCATGGTAAGGCGTAAGTCATCGGTTCAAATCCGATAAGGGGCTTTGATTTTTTCATAAATTTTTTTTTCATAAAAGTCTAGTCATAGTATTCAGAAAATAGAGATCTTTTTTTTTTATTTGGAATCAAAAAGGAACTAATCGGATAATACGTTATCATTATACTGAGTTAGAGTATAGTAGTTCTAGTTAGAAAGTGGAACATTTGTTCGGTAAATTTTCATTATTATGAATACGCCTCTTGAATCATCAAAGATGCCTATTTTCCATTATACCAATCAAATCCATTCGAAAGATTCGAAATCAACAAAAGAAAAAGTAAGTGGACCTGACCCGTTTAATTAT